CTTTCTTGGGAAATTGTGGTCGACCCCGACTAGATGACCTGGGCCTGAAGAAGGACAGGCTTTGTGACTTATCTAGTCAGACATGAAGTAGAATCGACTGGAGGCGTGATTCTTCTTCCGAGCCACTTATACAGTACAGAAAATATCCTCTAATGTTGTCTAAGTGCTTTTCGCCTTCCATTCTTTTTGTGAAGTACTTGGCTGAAAGACCTCGCTCTTTGCTGGGTGGGTGGTCCTTTTCTTTGACGTCAATCGTTTGGCTTACTTGAGAGGCGATATTTTTCTTTTGAGGTGAATGGGTCGTCCTCTTACTTGACCATGGCATCGCCAACATGAGTCTGTGTTCGGTGGTTGATAAGCTGCTAGTTGGTATTTAGTTTAGGGCTTGTTATTTCCTTTCACTTTTCCCAACGAGGTGGGGGGCCATCGCAGAAAGTCATCTATCTCCGTAGTTCCGGAGACAGGAATTGGGTAGTAGGGGGTGGCACCCTTGGACTCCCCAAAAAGGAAAAGCTTTGACCTGCTGGCTATTGGAAAGTCTCTGTTTACCGCGAAGTGAATAAAGTTGGGGAGAGAAGAAAGGGATGGGAGGGAGCCTATCACTGCTTATGGCTCGCTTCCTATTTTTTATAGAAAAAATTCCTGGGCGAATAAAGCAGCTATCAAAGCTATGCTTGTCAATCGAGTAGGCTCCTGCCCTCGGAATTTCGGGTTCTTTTACTCTCTTCCAAAGAGTAGACCGGAAGACCATGCCTGTGCGAGCAAAGCCTCAAATTCTTTGATTTTCTGCAATACGAAATTGAATTAGGCCCCCTTGAGACAAGAAATAATGGAGAGAAGCGGTGGCGGAGCGAGGATCCGAAGGAGAGAAAGAAGTATTGGAAAAAGTACTTTCATAGAGAAAAGAGGGATTTCGTCTGTATTGTCTCCTATATTGGAAAAAAGAGCTCCGGTGCTATCTTTCGCGGAAGTTGTCAAGAAAGGATCCCTTAGTTCTGTCCCTTGAGCTGCTAACTCCAAGGAAGGAGCTGAAAAAGAGAAGTTATGGATTTCGAAGCCCCGAGCCCCCTCTTCCTTAGCTTAGGTACAAACACCTGAGCCCAGCTAACCCGGAGGAAGCTCTTCTCATTTTCAGTTCTTTTTCACAGGAAGCTTCTAAGCATTTTATTTTATCTTATCATATCAACTTCTTTAATGATATGGGGCTGCTCAGCCACCTTTTAGAATCGTATCTTCTTAGAGTACTCTCCTTGGCCAGATTTCCTTCTTGATCTGCATCCTATGTTCAGCAGTAACCATTCTTTGATAGTAGTCAACAGCAAACTCAGCTATCTCTTCATCTTTTTCATGGAGGTTACCCTTTTCATCTTTCAAAACTCTCATACCATTATGCGCCTTCCCCTTACTAGATCAAATAGGGGAATTCGTAATGCTCTCTTACTTCCCGCCTTCCCTCTTCTGCTCTTCCTGTCCCTTTCAATTGGTCTGTCGTCGCTCCTTTGATTCCCGTTCTTCCTTTCATTCAATAGATCTCTTGTCTTTGTCTTTATGGGTTAAACATGAATTCTTTTTTAAAAAATCCATTAAGAGCATATTAAGAGTAATCCTTAATGCACTGAAAGAGAGGGAGGACCACACCCCATGGAGGAAGGGGCTCCTTATGATTACAATTAGTTCCTTTCTTTTCTATCTCTTAGCTTAGCTATAAGCAAATCGAAGCCTTTTTTTTACCATTTCATTTGAGCGAGGGTTTCATTCTTGCCTAGCTTTGAAGCCAGCATTTCTTCAGTGAGAAATCTCGTTCCTGAACTTGTTCTTACTCGTTTAGGGCAACAAAAGCTTTTTGAACTTGATTTCTTATTCTTGTGTGTGATCCTGCAGCTACTATCAGAGGAACACTACATGGACGGGCGACCCTCGATTGATTTCCGAATTCAAGGGACGGATTGAGCGATAAAAGAAGAGCATATGAAGAAAAATAAGGTTTCTATGAATGAACCTATGCTATGGTTTGATCAATTACAGATTCATGGGAATGTTTTTCTCCTCTTTGATGAAGAATGGTATTTCACTCGACCAGGTTTTAGTAATGTAAAAAAAAGAAAGAGGTTTCCCTCACCCGTAGTGTGATAGCACACAGAAGATGGCCGTGGTGGCGCCCGCCCGCGTTGATCTTCGTCTGACCACGGATCTCTGACGGACATTCTCCGGACTGAGCTTGGGCTTTGTTGGCTTCTTCACAAAACCAATCAATCAATTCCTAAATAAGGTGCCCTTGCGCAGGGTCATCCATCGAATCATAAGAGAAGTAGTCCGACTCCGATGAGTTAGTACCCGCATCTCAAGCTTAAGGCTAAAGGGGGATGGGTGCGGGTCTAAGGCGTTCATTTTTTTCTATAAGATAACCTGCTTCTGCATTATCCTTTTACAGACTAAGGCAGGAGACTGAGAGTTTCTTTTTCGTCCCCAAATCTGACGACTCGCACGGATCAACATCCGTATCCGTGTATTCGGGGGGTGACTCCTCTTACGAGGCGGCAGATGGAGCAAGAGCTTTCAAGTTGAGAAAGAAGAAGCAAGCCTCCTTCACTTCTTTTAAAAGTTGGATGATACAGTTCATCTTTTGGAAAAGGATGGAGTTGAAAAGACAGGAGCATCCGCTCTGGAAACTGGATCAGCCGAGGCTAAGACGAAGTTGCCAAGGTCAGTGAGTGATATCGATCGAGCTCGGTAAGCCAAGAAGGGCTCGTGGCTTTCTGGGAGATAGTTGGAACCAACCAAACGAAAGGGGACCAAAAGTCAAGCTATCTCCCGCTCTAGAAAGAGAGACTCCTTTCCTTTTTCATCGTCAGTCATTTTATTCAGTTTGACTTTGTTTGCCTTTCAGGGTTATTTATATCAGTTGTTGAATCAAAACTTTCGTCGTCTTGGCCCACACCCCGTTCGTTGGTGAAGTAAGCCGTCTTTCGAAGACTAGCTTGCTTCTAGTCCTAGTCCCACGCCTCGCTTCTCTTTATAAGGCCCTTTGTCCCACTTCGGTAGATATTACATTTGTCCGACCAAAACCACTTGTGAGGAGCCGCAAAGTACCACCATGTAGCTAGGGGGGTATGGGTCTCGGTACCGGTCCTCGGTGTATAGCTGATGTGGTGGGGTTCTTTTTTTTTAAAAGGGCCCAGGCTACGCTATTGAGAAAGCTTAAGATTCCGCAGGGGGGGCTGTATCGTGGAAGTAATGGCCTTGAGATTTGAAATCTTCCAGGTATGAAACAGGTCGTAAAGCAAGGGCTGCTTCATTCGCCCTGAAGGGGGTCTCGTCTGAAACAACGGGCCCTGGTTCTACCAACCCAACAGACCCGGTTTTTGTTTAAAAAGGATATCCTGCCGCTTCTCAGGAACCAACAACGGATCCCTTTTCCGCATTTACCGAAGAAGGTTGTCTCAAAGCCACAATCTACCCCCACAAAAATCGGATAGACACCTGAATAAACAAAGGCTTCACTTCAGGCTTGACGCAGGCCCAAGCGGACTCAGCTAAACAGAATAGGAGCACTCATGAAACCTTGGATGGTCGTCAGGTATAAAAATCCTGAATTCATGGAACTGGAGGGAGCAGAGCTTACTGCTAGTGGAACAAAAGCCAGGAAAGAGGGTTGGCTGATGATGGATATTCGGGGGACCCATGGTTTACGTGTTTAACGATCGTATATAAAGGTCTCCGCCTACTCTACGAATTCACATAAAAGGAAGAGAAGACCTAACCAAGCAAGTTACTGGGTTTATTCAAAACCAGGAGACAGAACCGAAGTCGAGGAAGGAGAATCATATGAGTCCTCCTTAATTCACAAAGCCTAAAATCAATTTATATAAATTTAAGAAAAAAATAGAAAGCCGAGACTGACTCTTTCTGTATCTACGGAATCATTTTAACCGCGGGCCCGGCCTGCTGACCCTAAAGACACGAGCTCAACAATGAGAATCGCCTCATGGAACAGGCCTCGCGTCCCTCCACAGGATGAATTCTTTTCCCTTCACAAGAAAGGGTCTGCTAACTAATGGAACCTTTGACTTTCCGCTCACTATAATATAAAGAAAGGAAAATCAATCGTCTCGGGGATGACTACTTTGCTCTTCCTATCCTAGCCCTATGAGACCCGTACATGCTGCTTTCTAGTCTTCTCCACCGGAGGTAAGAGTTTGCAGTCAAAACGGTAACGTTTGTTGGTGTCCGCTCATAGCTTCTTGTTCCTCAATTTAATTGATCTATAACTCCGATCACCTACGAGTACCAGGCTTGGCATTCTCAGGTGGGTTCGCCGCAGGTACCACACCGGTAGTTTATGGCTTCTTCCATTGAGCGTCTTCGACTTCGATCTACTTACTGTATTCTCTCTCGCCTTTTCGAATGAAGATTTGGACAAAAAGCTATTCAACACTCGTCACACAAGAACTGCTAGCTGCCACGGACGGCGAGCTACAATCCGCGCCCCACGTGTAGAACTCTGGTGCGGAGTGAGGAGCGACCTCCGAATTCGCATTCATTATTGTGCCGTATGGAGCCTACCTAGTAATAGCGTACTAACCCCTTCTTTCGGAACCGAATTGAGCACTCACTGTCCATTTTGCTGGAGTCCCATCTGGCTTGCTTGAACGTCTATGTCTACTTGACTACCACGATTAGAAAGAGGATTCCCCACCCTAACAAAGGGCTACTTTCCACCATAAATAAGAAAGATTCACTCTTTCTTATACGCTATGCTATACGCTCGTATCTCCTTCATCGCCTCGAAAATGAGCGGTTAACACCGATTGGTTTCGACGCAAGCGATCTTTGGTTCCCCTCTCTTTATTCAGGCAATTGCAGATGGTCCTGGAAAAAATGGCTTTGAAACCTACACATTGATCTTCTGACTCCCAAGCCCACCAATTATCAAAGCTCAACGTGGGATAGAGGAAGGTCCCCTCTTCGCGAATTTTTTGTGGGATATCCACAAAGGATACCAAGGATGGTCGTGGATCAGATTGAGAAGAAGGGACTGAACTTGAATGAAGCTTGGATTGACGGGGTCGCTATCAAGGTAGGGACATCACTAGTGAACCAGGAGTCAAGCATGATGCATTCTTCCTCAACATCAAGTTCACCAACTACAGTGATAATGGTTCCGTTCATGGGAAACTTGAGACATTGATGATATGAGGATGCCACAACCAAGTTGGCGTGGATCCAAGGTCGTCCTAGCTACATATCCAATCTAGGATATCAGCTAGATGGAATAGAGTTGACCGAACGAACAAGGTCCCACTTTGAGATTTAGTAAGTCGAACTATATCTTGCGCGGTTCGACTGGTCCCGTCGCACGAACAGCTGTAGTGAAGAGCAAAGCGGAAAGGCTTGGTTCACCAGGATCAGATGCTTCCGCGTCATTTCAGGAAATGGTAATAATCGAGATTAGTTGACCTTCCCCGGCTGGAGAAAGAAGGGGAGATGGAATAGAGTGCGAAGTCGGTTTAGAAGAGTGCTTTGAATGCCCGGGTGAAGGGCTAGCTTAGCTGGCTAGCGGAGTAATGGTGTTAAAGAAAGATCGTCGCTCGCTCTAAATCGGATGGTTCCATGGGGACTATATGGAGCTAGCTAGTGATGGAAGCCTCCCGGGCAGGGGAGTTTCAGATGCCGCTCCTCCTTAGTCGCTAGCGGACGGGTGGATATGAATGAACAAGATCATTGGTTGTTGGTCCTTCTCCCCCAGGGACAGGACAAGGGTGAAATAGCTGGTTCGATAGGACCAGGAGATCCTTTTGGAGAAAGATAGGTAAAAAAGGAATTTTTCTATTGCGGAAGAAAAAAGAAAATCCTTAAATCTTAAGGAGAGCCGGCTTCAAGCATATAGTGCCTTTCCCAAGCGCGCAAGGGAGAGAGACTTTTGCTTACAATCCATATAAAGGTTTGTACAGTTTTCCTTATAATAGGTACAGTTCATATGCATGTAATAGTCAAGGAGGATGCTTGCCTATTTGACTTCCTGCCATTTTCAATAGTCCTCTAAGGGAACTCTCAGGAGATAAGAAGATAACTGCTTTGCTTTGTCTTTGTCCGAAGCAGGAGATGGACTAGATAGAAAGGCTGAGAAAGAAAGAGGGGGAGGGCACCGACCGGTCCAGCCCTTATAGAACAGGGAGATCCTTTAGATCATTATCATTAAGAATTAAAAAAGGGAACTGCTATTAACCGTTTAGCAGGAGCCTCCTTATGACTGTTATACAAGCTAGCCCAGGTATGAACTTATCTACGGGATTACTGGTATTGTTATAATTGATGGTTTTCTTTGAAGATCCTTACAACCTTTAGGAAAAACATATTCTATTGAAAGATATTAAGAATAATATGCTTATGGCTTTAGCTTTAGGAGAGGAGGACCTTCCTTAAACTGAGGGGAGAGCTATGCTACACTCTGAAAAAGACCTAGATAAGCCGTATCCAGAGGTATACGGCCTTGTCCATTCAATGGCCTGCTTTCTCACTTTCAAAGCTTTTGGCTTATTCGATACTGCTGAAAGGAACGAACCTGACCTGCACCCTATTACCTATTTTCCTAAGCAAACTCCATTTGGCTGGTAAGATAATTTCTATTGGACCGGGAGACCCACCTGTGCCTTGCTCTTCCTTCGTTTTCGTGGGCGGTTGAGCGCTGCTCTTGGTGGACATAGAACCTATAGTCGACATCATCGGTTATCGGCTGCCCATTGGAGGAACAGGAAGAAGCCACCGTATCTGATCCCTAACTCCAACTCCAGAAAAGAACAAGGCGGAGGGGCGCAGTAGAGCGTTCGAATGCGTGCTCGTGTCATATAATTGGTCATGGTAATGGTCAAAACGTCAATTCCTTGAAGGGCTGGCTTACGATCGAGACTTTGACTGAAGCGTTGAGCTGCGTTGACTTGCTATTCCTGAAGGTTGCTTGCTCTTTCCGAAGTTGCTGGAAGCAAGTCTTGAACGGATGGATCGGATGAGAGAGCCTTGTATGGAACTCTCGCGCCAATGTTCGGATCACATGTGTTTCAATATGCAGCCTGATCTCTTTCTCTAATCCGGCATCGGCATGTGAAAAAACAACATAAAATCCTCGGGAAAAGGCGACGAAAGCGCTTGTTCCCGTCCCGGTGAGGATTCCACAGGCCCAACAAGGGAGGACACTATTCTATTAAAATGAAAAAAGCCTTGCGCTAACGAACACTCCCATCAAATCCCCCTTTGGAAACCTTCTTTCCTTTATCCTTTTTCTTCTATTAGAAAGCCAACCAAGAGCCCAGACGCTCTTTTTCTTAGTCAATGCAAAGAAACTTGTTGTGTGTTGCGAGTGGATAGGTTCTTTGTGCGCACCTGTCAGTTGGAGCGGCATGAAGACCTACTTTTTAATAATATGTGTCGAAGATTCTAATAGAGGAGGATTCTCTTATAGATGGAGGGTACCATCACTATAGAAGATGCTTGTTCTCATAATTCCGGAAGGAAATTCCATGCCTTTGGAAGCACTTTGATGATGAATACGTTTTTGACTGGTATTAAGGTGGGGTTCAATTTGTTCATGCTTCTGTCGCCGTTGCAGCTAAAATAACGGAGGAGGAGGAGGGTTAGGATGGTGGACATCAATTGGAGTAGAGTTTTCAAAGAACAATAAGGGGTTCGATTCCTCTTTGATGTTGTATAGACTAAGCGCAGCTTAGCGCATAGCGCGCTCTCATTCGCGCGCGCGTATTCTCGTATCGTATGAGAAAGTCAAGTAAACACTAGAGCATAGCGCATAAGGCACTCAAGCGTGCTTCAAGTGAGAAAAAGTGTGTGTTTGATAAAGCAGGAGCCTGAATCTCTTAAGGAAAAACAGTGGGAACGCGGTCGAATAGATCAATGGTTGGCCCGGCCAAAGCTTATTGATCGGTTGGCGCTGTAGGGCATCGTACTAAAAAAGGGGATACGCACTCGGCTCGCTCAAGGCATTCCCTAAGCTATGTTTCGAGCGCTTGCTCAGCTGCGGAGTCAATTCAACGATTCCCCGACTGGATTTTCACACACAATAAGCTTCATCAAGCGAGGTCTCTTACATCTCCTGATGCTTGGGTACTGCCATACGTATCCCGCGATTTCATTCAACGCTAAATCTCGAAACCTTTCCCTCGTCTTCCGAGATGAGACGGACTCCACCCATCAACCTTAGTCGTTCAAACCTACCTTTATGCCCACATCCCTACCCAAATAGTAACAAAATCCTTCTTTGCCCTTCCTTTCATGGAAATTTTATGGGCTTTTTTCTTCAATGACTGTATCCTCTTTTCTTCTACCTGGAACCCACCCACCTTCCTTATTTTTAGCGGCAGTTGTCCCTCCTTCTTTTAAAAAATTCATTCATCTCGTTGCACTGTGCTTTATTGCTTCTTCCCACCCTACACCCATGAAATCTCATTCATTTGCATTTGTTCTCTCTCGCGGTCATGCCTTTATCTTAGATCTTAGTTGCTATGGACTACTTTTTTACAAAAATAGAGGCTCCGAAAGGTAACTAAGAAAAGGGCTCCGCAATCGCATCCTATTACTGTACACGTTGATGATCTTGTATACTAACCGAGATTACATCCGTACTCGCCCGAGAACACGTACATCCTCCCTGTAATTGTCTTGTGTTAGGGGTTTTCGAACATACTCGATATGCCTGCATGTCGATAGTTCGCTCCCAGCTAAGGAAAGAGATAGATAGAAAATTCACGCTTGTACTTCGTTATTTCCTGCGGATTTCTCGTCTCGTTACTTCTCTCTGATTGTGATTTCCCACGTGCCGTACCATACCGCTCAGGAAAACAAAGAAGAACCTGGCTAGGCTACTCCTGTTCCCCTTTCTGAATCAACTTGTCCTTGCCTTGCGAGCGAGTGTCGATCGCTCCTTTGGCTGGGCAAGATCTGACGACTCCTGCTCAAAAATAGATTGGCGGGTTACGAATTCTGATTTGCTACTGCCAAAGAGGCCAGGAACGAGCTTCCGCTTTATCTAAAGATAAAACCTATTCCTTTCTCTCTTCCTGATCAGCGGATTCAGAGTGAGAAGGTGAAGCCCCCCTTCTCTTCTCGTTGGCACGGATGAATCAGTTACATCTTGTTCCTACTACTACCGAGTAGAGGACATTTCATTCACAGACCTTGATCTTTAAGGTGAAAGTGGGCCTTAGCTGACTGACCTGATTTACCCGTTCTCGTTGGATGACCGGCCCATTCTTAGACTTGGTGAACTCCTGTCGCGATGAATTAAACTCCGTTCCATGCCCCGCTCCTTGTCAATCACATCGGAAAGTCGTTGGGTCGGCGGAGACCTCTTTCGGCAAAGAATTATACAACAAAGCCCGATTCGAATCATTATGCTCGATAAAAGGAATAGGGGAAGCTCCAATAGAAAACAGCACTACTGCTAGTAAGATAGCGATCCAGGCAAGCGCCACAAAAAAAAGGGAGCACAAGCAAGCACAAGAATCAAAGCAGGCAAGGGCGTGTGAAGGTTGAAAAAAGAAGTTAAAGAGGCATAGAGCACAGCTTCGATTCATTTATGTGATTATTGAATCCCAACTTAACGAACAAAGGGAGGAAGTCGATCTTGTTGGTACGGTACCATTGACTAAACTAAACACCGAAAGAATATCGATTTCAAAGAGCAAATCAATGCAATAAAGTGAGTTCAGGATTGATAATAGAGTGAATAGAAAGAGAAAAAACACATGCTTACGCTTTCGAAGCTAGCTAGCTTAAGTTAAGCCGTTGCGCGCAAGGGCGCTAAGAGCATCACAGCATTCATTAAGACAGATTGAAAGTCTGTAGTTGACAAGAAAAATAGGCAATGAAAGGTATTCAAGTTACGTTGTCAGTCTCTGGTATCGAAGCTTCGGCTTAGTCACAATCTACCTTCCCTCTTGTTCCAGAGGGAATGTTAGGAGTTCCCCTTATGTGAGGAGTGAGTAACGAGTGAGGAAAGCTCTATCAAAGGTATAAGAGTGGACTTCTAACTAGAAGCTAGTCTGAGGTAAACGACTAAACGATTGGTAATTGAGTTCAGGACTGGTAATTGAATCATAGACTAAGCATTGTGAAGAGCTCAACTTATTATAATAAATGCAATGATTCTGGGCAATTTCATTACTTGAATGAAGCGGGAAAATCTATCTTAAAGCGGAAAGAAAGATCGCTTCGCTTAAGCTCGGGCAAGGTAAGCAAGAGCGCGCGCTAAACACGAATAGCCAAGCAAAGGGAGGTAGGGAAGGAACAGATTAGATACTAAAGAGCAATAGGGCACTCCTAAGCGAAGAAGGCAGTGAGCTCGGTTCAGGAACTTGCCTGCATGAATGAATCTTTCGAGAAAGCACGGTGCTTTGTAAACCGTCTAACAAGTGTCTTGTGAAGTTAGCGACTCAGTCCACAGATTCGGCTTAGTTCAAATATCCCTAGTTTGATAGCGGAGTTAAGTGGAGAAGTAACTAGGAGAAGAAAGACAAGCAATACAGGAAGGAAGAAGTTAGGGGTTTGTTTAACGAATGGTAAGCTTAAACTCCTTTTTTCGTTGTAGTCACCAATTGTGAAAGAGGAAAACCACTTCTTTGTGGTATCAATTGAGATTTTTTTATCGTATATAGGGGATAATCAGTAAATAACACAATTTCACTAATGAAATGGATCGACCCGTTCAGTAGAATTCCGAAGAAAGATACGCTTAACTATAAGCCAAATCTGAAGCCGTTTCAGGCGCATAAACAAAAAGGCGCCTTCGGATACAGAGGGGCTACTCTAGTCACTCAAAGTCCTAGCTAAGTAAGGAACAGACTCTCCAAACAGAAGTACGTACTGCACGGCCGAGGAAGCATCCGAAGCATCTAAAGTCGAATAATCCGAATCCGTTGAATAGGCATCCTTTGACCCCGTGGGCGATGCCCCATGTAGTCCATTATAGAAAGACGAGAAGGACGAACCGGGTAACCAAAGCCACGATTAGACTAACTGGAAAGTAACTCCAAAGGATAGATATTGGTTCAAATCCAATTCGTGATCAGCGGATGCTCAGATTTTCTCATTTTGGGTTCGGTTCTATTTGTCGATTCGCGGCAATTTAATGATTCCCGCCAAAAAGCTCTCTCGTGTCTGGTACTGCATGGTTCCACTCCAATCAATGTCTTTCTCGAACGTGAGAGTGCGCGTAGAATACCAAAAGGAGTCAATAAGGCTAACAGTACTGCCCAACAAGCGCTAAGAAACGCCTATTCAGAACAACTACTGCTCTCGACAAAGGGCTTGCTTGAAACCCATAGATAGGCAACTACCTTCCGAGCTTGAGCAAGGTTAAAGGTCCGAATAACTCAAAATCGGAAAGAGAACAAAAGCAGAAAGGAAGAGTAATAGCAGCACCGCTGCCGAGTGCCTACCTAAGGAGTATTAGACTGACTAGCGTCGAAAGAGCTTGACTTTCCAAGTAGTACTTCCCGCTTTCACTGGACTGCCCTTAACGCTAGAGCAAGAGAAAGCACAAGCCCTGACAAGCGTATGAAAAGGGTAAATGACGGATAGTACCTCCGTCACCATTAGCCATTAGATACCTGCCTTATAAACGTGTGGTACTTCACTAGCTACCGTTGGCTCGCTAGCCGTAACGGAATGAGAGGGCCACTATTTTCTTTCTCAGCCCCAGCCGTCCCAGCTCTAGCTTCAGTTGACGGAGAATGCCCTTGCTTAGTCTCTTCCACCGGTTTACTCTTCTGTTGATGAAGATGAATGCGAATCATATAGTTGATCGGGACATCTATCTCTGGCGGTCTTTCGCATCGCCATTAGTCATTTTGTTTTTTTCATCTTTCTTCCTTCAAATGACGAGCTGCTTCCTGCAGTGACTCACGCGGGCTCTGGAAGAGTTGTTAAGGGGGCGCTGCGATGTCTATTCCTTAGAAAGCCGCTCGAAAGTTCTCGTATTTCCCGGCAAAGAAAGAATCTCCGTGAAGGAGATATGTCTTGCCTGTCCCCGAGAGTCAACTTGACCAAGAAGACAAGGCTAATTGAATAGTGTGTACTCCACATCGGATGGGAGACCCTCTTGAAGGCGGGATCCAACCATCGATATTCCTTCGCAGTTCGAGAAAGTGAGGTAGTCTTGACTGAGAAAAGCTCTGTAAGAAAATGCATGGATGTCAGTCTTGCTCTTCGATCGCCCGAAGATCCCGATGACTCATACAAGGCAAATACATACCATCCAAAGAGGCAATCTCAATTGTCTGTTGAGGACCGTGCCACTTAGTTAGCGCTGGAATACGGACTCCATAGTACAAATCAATCTAAAGAAGCCATAAAGCTACTAAAGCATTTCCGCTTACCTTGGATAGGGTTAGAGGGCCATTGATCAATCCTGTTCAAGAAAGTTCTATGGAGTTTGCCTAATACAATTGGAGTGACATAATCAAAGTGGAAGGCTAAGCCACAGGCCTAATCCCTAGGGTTCCTCCTGCCATATTTCCAGTATACCCTTTTTCTTTTCCAGTTGGGGTGCTAGTTAGGTGATCTAATATCCCCTCTTAGTCTAAAGAGTCAGTCACAGCTTCAGTTTATCCCTGAGTGGAAGTGGGCGTTCACAGTTTTCCAAGCTCATCTAATCTTTCTGTTTTCGAGCCGATTGTTGAAGTAATAAGCTTCGCCCCTGGAGATCTATCTAGTTTCATTTCAGTTCTTCTTGCTTGAAGTTCTATTACATTTAGTTCAATTCCATCTCTTGGGAGGTCTCTTACAGCCAGTTTCCTTTGAAGTTGGAATTGAATAAGTTGGAAAAGGGAAGGCTCTCTTTTTCTTTTTCTCAGCCAATGAGAAAGCATGTGGTGGTAAAGCCTGTGAGAATTAGATGACTTCTTAATCCAGTTTGAAAGCCTCCAAGTCTCCTTTACTGGGGGTGAGACAATCCATCCTGTTCTTGCATTTAGTTCCATTACAGGCATTGCTAGTTACACTTTTTTTATTGGTCCAATGAGGGAATACTTATATACGAGCAGTCCATACAAAGCAATCAATGGATAATGGATAGAGTCGGAAGGAATAGGTAAGGTAGGGTCTTGTCTATATAGGGCCGGTGGGTCGCTTCCCTAGGCGTGAATAAGGCGTTCATATAGCCTACCTGGAGTGACTAGCAGTTTCTAATCCAATTCAAACATTTGACCTCAAAAATGAATATTAGTAGCCAGCCTATTACCTATTTATATAAGGAACTCGCTTAGTTCGCTTGATTGCTATCCTTTGCCTGAGACTGGAATAGCACTCCTAGTATCATATGCTTCCGTCATCATACTCTAACAAGTGCCTCTTCTTTCTTGTTTCCGACAGGGCTAGTGTAGCTAGCCGCACAAGCCTAAGAGAGAGTGTAGGGGGTGCTGGTTCCTTCATTATTTTAGCAAAAGTTCCTGCGGTTCGAGCCAGCTTTGCGCCTTGACCTGGATGACATTCAATATCATGTACCCATGTTACTTGACGTATATCGGCTAATGGTATGCAATTTCCTATTTGACTCTCTGGCCGCAGTTATTTAGGTGGTATCCCGAGATTGAAGAGATCGAATTCCTCCTGGGAACACACGAAACAAAGATATGAACTAGGTAAATAGAAATGGAAAAGAGATGTTTCCAATTCATCAAAATCAGAAGCTTTTTCTACATCCATATGATCTACTAAAGTAGATCGGTATTGCCCATATAATGAAAGCAGATCTTGGTCCATGGAGTCCCAAGAAGGTAAGAACTCCAACCTGTCCGATGCTTCTTCGGCCAAATACGATATACAAGTGGGACCTGCACTATGAGCAAGCTGTGCGAAAAACCGCTTCTTTTTTCCGGTTCCGCAACAACTTGGGCGAAATGGGGTTCTACCGGGAAACCATGGATTTTTTAGTTTTCGCCATTGGTTACTGGTCGAGCCACTGGAATGGAATGAGATAAGAATCTCTGGAGATCTTTCCTCTCCACTTACTCGATACAGGCTTTCCCTCTGTAGAAGATTTCTTCCGAATGGCATAATTGTCCGATTTATTCCTCGATCTTCAAAGAAGACTGACTCCTCCTACTCCTCCTTCTCTTATCCTCTATATAGCTCGTCGTTGGTCCTTCTTTCACTAATGATCTAATGATCTCACCATTTTCTAGTAGTTCGCGCGAACGCGCGAGGGACTATTCTTTCTATCGCTTGCGCTTGCTTTTCACTCTCAAGACCAAGACAACGATCTCTCTCTTCTATAAAGAGCGAAGCAAAGCGCATGGCGCGGAAGTGAAGAAAGCTCAATAAACACACACGAACACGATGCAGGGCATAGCATAAATGAGACCGCTGATCATTTCATAAAACATATCTGCTTGACCTTTCTCGATGCTTTTTTTTGGGTGACTTACAAACCGACCCAGCAGTGATCGATGACAGAATGGTACGACTAAATAAAAGTGATTGGATTTGGCCATTGATTTTTCTCTTTATCCCTTTGCATATGTTCCTAAATGGGTGTGCACCTCCAGATGGGCAGGGGCCGGCCGGCCTTCTCTTTCGAAGAATGGAATCTTAATTAGGAGAACAAGACCGGGGACAAACCCTTCCAACATAAGTTATTAGAACCTTTTTCGATATGACCATCAACAGCAAAGCGTGGCTTCTCGCCCCGGGACAGTAGGGCCCAAAACTGATTATCCTTATGGCTATAAATCTGCCTTCACAGCGATCTGCTTCTTTTCTTGATCTGAGTGAAAAGAGGAGTATTCCCAGATGTGACTAGAGAATAGCCCAACAGAGGCATGCCGGCATCAGCTGAGTAAAGGGTTGGCTTGGGTGGGGAAGATGCCCAAAGCAAGAATGTAGTTTTTCCAGCGAGGAGGTAGTCCCCAGTCACTCGACTTAGAAGGAAGGTTCTCCTGAGAAGGAATCACTCCTAGGCAAAAAGGAAATAGGATCTTTATCTGAATACCGTCTGTTAACCTGTTTTTCGGAAATTCTGTTTCGGATAATTGAACACCATTATAGGTGCATTTAAAATGCATTTCCCTATTCCAATCCTTTACTTTAAATCCTCGGACCACTCGGGAAATTGAAATAATAGCATGCAGGCGATATTTTTAGCTATTATCAATGAAGGTTAATATTTTTTCTAAGAATCGATTGAGTTACTAACACATAACCTCTTATTACTTGAGCAAATAAAATGGTATCCCAGGCTTCTGCTATTTCTATCCGTGCTTTTTCTTTTCTTTTGTATTTTTCTATTCCTCTTTTTTATCCATTTTGTTTGTCTTTTCGTTTGTATAATCAGAAAGTTTTTGGTCTTTATTTTTCCACATCCAATTTCTAAAATTGACTTTCATCAGTCCGGAAATATCAAAAGAAAAACAAAAGGCTTTGTCTATTCTGTCCAAAAAAAGGGAAGGAGAAGGATCTTCTTCGGCCTCCAGGGACTCACTGGCCAAAGCCTGCTAAATGATCCTCCAAGTCTGCCAAGGGTGGTCAGAAGCCGCCGAAGAAGAAGGGTAATTCTTCCAAGGGTTCCAAGGCAACAACCAAGAAGACGGACAAGGCCAGTAAGTAAAAGGGGTCAAGCAAACCGAAAAAGGCAGCTCAATCTCTTGCTTTGCAGTCCCTCTTTGAGGGTATTGTCCCTGCCAGTGAGCCAAATCAGACTGAGCGGACCAACAAAGTTCCTCCTCCCGTCTCTCAGACCGAGATCCAGTCCACTCCTGCCATAGTTCCTCCCTTGAGCACACCATTGCCGGTGCTTCCTGCCAGACTTCTTGTACTTTGCTTCGGTTCTTGTTAGACTTTTGTTTGTTTTGTTTTACTTGCCCAACTCTCTTGCAGACCCTTGCTTCGCCTGAACAGGTTCTGCTAGTAATTCTTCCGTTGTGGTGGTCACCACCACTTGTTACACCATCTCGACAGTCCCTTCCGCGACCTCTTCCAGTCTCTCCCAGAGTTCAGCTACTGCCAGCTCCTCCATCGGTAGCGGCCGTGAGTGAATTCGGGGACATCTTTGGTACTGCCGCCCTCGTTCTCCAACAATCTTTGATCAAATTGCTCAAGAGTAGGGATGTATCCGAGTATCCCCAGATATTCACCGATAGTAGCGCCGCTTTTGCCGCCGTGGACCGTTTGGGAGTAGATTATTCTACCAGTGCGCCTTTCTTTGGGTCGCTACGCTCGGGGTCGAGAACTTGTTGGAGACTGCTCGCCGGGTTTCCTTACTTACAAAGATGCTAGAGACTGATCATACCCTGGCCGATCTCGAAGCACGGTCCCAAACGGTGGCGGCTCGCATTGCTGATCTAGAAGTAGAAGCGAAGCCTCCAGAGACCGACTCTTCACCGTGATCGAGTCTCAAGAGAGTAAGGTAAAGGAGACCAAGCAGCAACTGTTCAAGCGGATCCTACTTTTGGCGGAGGCTAGTCAGAGGGTTTCATCGCCCCAGGCTATCTTGGAGGTGAGCAGGGCCTCACGTCAAGTGGCGATTGATGAACTTCACGCTGCCCGGGCTGAACAGATCAACCTTGGTACCGAGGCTAACGCTGCTAGGGATGTTCAGGCGTCTCGACGAGCTGACCTCAAGAAGGCTCAAGAAGATTTCGCCTCGTAGAAGGGGAGAATGACTTTTTCTTTTGTTTTCTTTGCTTGTAATGTTCTTTTCCTTTCTTTCTGGTGAGCCACTTAGGTTTCATTCCGTTCCGTCAGGTGGCAGTACGCGATCGCGGTCCATAGTCGTGAGCAAGTACGCGCCATGTGAGTCAACTTTCTCCACTACATAGGGACTTTCCCACTTCGGTTCAAACTTTCCCCTAGTGCGCCGTCTTATGACAATGTTCATCCGTACCATGAGCACTAGATCACCTTTCTTGAAAGACCGAAGCCTCACCATCTTATTGTATGCATTTGCAATGCGGGCCTGATACACTTCAAGGTGTTGCTGGGCTTGTAGCCTTTTCTTTTCTTTTAAAGAAAGAAGGCAGTCAGGCTTAGGGGCAGGTAGTAATCGACAGTCACAAATTCTTTTCTCCATTTGGAAAAGGCTATCTGAGTACGGTTGGCTCCTTCATCGTACAAAGATAGGCCTAGCTATTCAATCCAACCAATCATTCAAGAAAGTCAGGGAATTACTAACAGGAACTACTAAAAGTCCTTTTATATCAATAGGGAACAGTCTACGGACTAGTAGGGAACCTGTACTGAACTCTAAAGACGACTAATAAGTCGAGTTAGATATCTATAAAGTCAAACATGAGATATTGCATATGTAACCAAAGATACACATTTGAATCTACAAACGAGTATGCTCCTAAAGAAAGCAAAAGCAAGCAGAAAGTGGTGGTTTACCTATTATTAAAAAGAAAAGGTTCAATGTGAGTACCTCTGGAATGAATATGGGGTACGGTACTTGTGGCTTTCTACTTCCTCTCTAAAAATGAAACAGATAGGAAAGCTCTTATGTGACTCTGGCTTTGAGTGTGATGGTGAAGTTCTTCCTATCCTTGTAAACGAAAGCCTAGAGGAATTTGGTTGGGAGAACTCCCTCCCTCAATACAAGAGGGTGCTCGAGGATCTTCTCGCGAATCAAGGGCATTCGCTACTATTTCTTCACCTATGAAATTCTTCTTAAAGAGAAATGAATGTTTTCTTCGACGACTTTAAGATTAAGAAGTTGGATTTTCTGATATCTACAGGTGTTGTCACCAAAAACCTTCCCCGATTGAAAAAACGTCTCAGTCACTCATAATCTTATCTAACCATTGAAAAGACTTAAACCAAAGCAACCATTGCATCACATCGATGTGATACCTCAGCTTTCCATCACTGTTAGGTAATGGGGCCGGTTTCGTACGAACGAAATCGTAACATCGGAACATCCGACCATATTTTCATAACATAAATAATTGGTCTTTCGGTCGAAACACGACCGCTGGAGGATCAAGCAAATCTTCAGCGGTTATTGAAAAGTCAGCCTTCGTAAAGGATTTCTCCATAATGCCCATGAACAGTTGCTCCTGGAGTGGCCAAATAGGGCTTAGCGGATCTTATTACTACAGAGTCAACTTGAACAATTAAAACTTGACCAGATTTTAGGTGTGGTCCTTTTTTGGCTATCCATACATTTTCACAAATAAACTGCCCAAGACTAATTATTGTGGACATTTCTTCACAATAATTATGATGGAGGAAATACCAATTCAAATTAAATGGATTCAAAACGATCTTACTATATGGATCAGGATTATAAATTCTCCGGTTTTCATCCATTAAATAATATTTAAATATTTGAAAAGTCTGTTTTAAATTATCAAGTTTCAAATATTTAGTTACCGAGATCTGATTATGAGTTATTAAATAGTAAAATGAATAAAAATTGGCAATTTCAAGGACAGTTCCTAAGGGTCCCAACGAATTCCTAATTGGAATTAGAGGATCTTTTGGAATTGGAATTGATTGTTTTATGACATTGTGACATTTTCCATCGTTGAATGGACCTATTCGAAAACTATTAGAAGATGACAAAATCATCAAAGATTGGCATTCCTTATTTCTATTCAACAACGTACGAATAGTTCCTTGATGTTGGCTAAGTAATTGTTGAACTCTTGCCTTGAAATAAATGGAATAAAACGGATTGATATTGGTGCGATCTGAACCATTATCAGAGATCAATCCTGAACCTGACGGATCATTCCTTTTTCGTATATACGAAATATGGGATTTCACCAAGTCGATTCTTAGGAAATCTCGAATCAGACCATTTGTACTTACTTCAACAAAGGAAGCACAGACCTCTTCGATGGAAGAATCTTTTTTGTCTTGGTCCCAATTCAAGACTAAACAAGTCCGAACTAATTGAATACTTGTGTCAGAAATTCCCCGAGTAGGTTTGCCCTTTCCGTAAAGGATATAATTGACAACTCGCAGTTGCATATTATCCTTTTCCCGCAGCAGATCCTGGGAGAAGAGTCTTGCAAAATTTATACCGTCCGCTATTTCATATGTGACTACGGGTCGAACTAAAACAAAATACTTTTTCTTGGTAGGTGTGATCCGTTGGACATAGATCCATTTTTTCAATTTTTTTGATTCCTTATTTGATTCCTTAAGTTTGTTTTTTCCCGTTTCTGGTGGTATCAAGATGCCACTGTGTCGGGATATCTTATCTGTCTCTCCAGGAAAATGGATATCCCCAGAAAATATTTTCAGTTCAATCCTTTTTTTTTTTCTCTCCACTCGGACCAATCCGCCCACTTGGCTTCTTATAGTTAAAGTGATTCGTGTATCTACTCCAATGATACTATTATTCCGTACCATTACGTAAGAAGATTCGGGTAAAGTATACACTTCCTCGGGAATGAAAAAAAAGCGATCGATTTTCATTTGGTATTTTTGCTTAATTTTTTTGACTCCTCGATACTCAATCAAGTCCTCTTTTTTGACAATTGAATGCGCCCCTATAGTCCCATATTTAGTAATTCCTGAACTCTTTCTTCTATATCGAGGATCGTCGAAATAAGCAAGAATACTATTTCTACGGAAAATACCCTTTATGGGTATTTCAATCGAGATACCTGAAAGGGGCATTAGTTCTTTCTCGTGCTCTTGAATCGATTGGAATGGAAGGAGAAATCGATTTCTTCGCCTTTTTGCCAATAAATCAGAATTCTTGTGGAGAATTCCAGGATGTATGAGATTACAATGACCAGTCCCTATGATTCGATTAAATCCCGAATAATCAGGAATCCTACCTTCTTTTTTATCAGAAAAATCTGAACTAAAAAATTTGTGTCTCGCTTGATCATTATTCACTGAGAGACTCGAAATTAATCTTTGTTCGACAGAAAGAGAATGGATGTTGATTTGATCTTGATCCTTGTGGAGGGAAAAAGAAACTACACTGGTTTTAGACAAATCCAATATGTTTCTTTTTCTTTGATTCCCGAACACAAGAAGATCCC